AATGAAGAAATAGGATTTTAGGGATAAGGAATAAATTAAACAAACAAACCATGGATAAATCCAAGCGACCTTTTCTTAAATTCAAGCGATCTTTTCGTAGGCGTTTGCCCCCGATTCAATCGGGGGATCGAATTGATTATAGAAACATGAGTTTAATTAGTCGATTTATTAGTGAACAAGGAAAAATATTATCAAGACGTGTGAATAGATTGACCTTGAAACAACAACGATTAATTACTCTTGCTATAAAACAAGCTCGTATTTTATCTTTGTTACCTTTTCTCAATAATGAGAAACAATTTGAAAGAACCGAGTCGACCGCTAGAACTACTGGTTTTAAAGCCCGAAATAAATAGGCTTACTTTTTCTTCACTTGAATCATAATTACAAGAATCTAGATTTGAGTGAATCTAGATTTGAGTATCGTGTCGTAAGAAAAAATGAATCGGAAAAAAAGAAATCTGTTTTTATTGAATTGAACGTGTTCATTCATTTTGACTACTTTAGTATATTTTCTCATACTAATTTCTACTCTACCTTCCCGGAGTTCATTCTCCGGGTAACTCCATTTAAATTATTCTGGTGGATTCTTTCCAATCTACTTCCTTTATGATTTCGTTCGAAATCATATAAAGACAATTCCTATTTGATATAGCTATTTGTGCAAGTATTTTACGGTTAAGAAGCAACTGTCTCTTGTACAGATCGTGTATTAATCTACTATAACTATAGGATACTCCCCTTTCGCGAATTACTGCGTTTATCCTAGTGATCCACAAACGACGAAAATCTCTCTTTTTCCTATCCCTATCCCGATGAGCCGAAACTAAAGCTCTTATTTTCTGTTGAGTAATAGTTCTAGTAAGCCTTGAATGAGCCCCTCGAAAGCTTGATGCAAATAAACGAATTTTTGTTCTACGTCTCCGAGCTATATATCCCCGTTTAATTCTGGTCATTGAATAAATGAAACTTTGACGAATAACTAATTGATTGCCTTTCTTTCAGTTATTCTTTTCCCCCTTCCTAGTCTATTAATAACAAAACGAATTTTTCCAATGTATAAAATCAAAATTCCAATGGCTTTGGCTACTCTAACCTTCCCGACCACGATTTTTTTTTTAGGTATTTCACTGCGAAATAAGACAGAACTAAGAAATTGTATTTTCCTAGGTATCAAAAATATAGTAAATAAAAGAAATAAAAAAAGAAATAGTGGGTTCCTTCGTTTCTATGGTTACTTCTTAAACGGTGAGGTCTTCTCTATACACCGGAGCCTTTACTTTATACTTTAATTTACTATTTAATCAACTAATTGATGTTATTGGGAACTTGTATAGTTCACACGCTTTGGCTCTACCCATGAATTATCCAGTAATAGGTCTTTCACAATCAGATCTACCTATACAGTAACGGTATTTAATTATGAAAGTTTGCTGGGTAGCTGACCCTCTTAGTCCGTTTAAATAAGATTTCCTCCGCTTAATGGATAACCATTTGTTACCAATGGAGAATTTCTTATCATCTTAAATTCAGGTGATTGGATTTACACCAACGGAAACCATAAACTTCATACACAATAGAGGGATATGGTAGAGTTTTTTTTTTAATAATGGATGGAGTTCCTTTTTCCATCCTATCCCATTCACCGGTACTGATCATTGATACTGTAAAAGTAGTTTTCTTGCTTTTGTGCCAGCTCATGATCTAAACGAGTCGCACATACACCCTAGTACATGTTCCTCGACGCTGAGGGCACCCCCGAAGAGCGGGGGATTTCGTGACATTTCTGATTGGCTGTCTTGTATTTCTAATAAGTTGTTTAATAGTTGGCATGTTGAATCGTATACATAATATGATGGGTTGGTTTAGATTGATCCTAACCGAATGATGGTGAATTACTTCTATTTAATAGAATATTCAATTCGAAGATAAAATCTCAAATCACAGATTTGCGCGAAATCCATGTTATTTTCCTTGAACCGCTACAAAATCAACAATTCCATAAGCTTGGGCTTCTGTTGCTGACATAAAAATATCTCTTTCCATATCTTCGTGTACAACCCAGAAGGGTTTGCCCGTTCTTTCTGCATAAACCCTTGTGAGGGTTTCACGCAGTTTCATCAGTTCTACCGCTTCCATGACAAATTCGCCTACTTGTGCCATATAAAAAGCACTATAAGGTTCATGTATCATTACCCTGATGATATAACAAAATAAAAGCTTCCCCTATCTCGCATGATAAAGCAAAGAGAAAAGAAAGATAAAGAATAGAAAAAAGATAGAATTGAACAACCGTACAGGCATCTTTTGTGCATACGGCTCTACAAGAAAATTTACCCCCCTCCTTTCTATTGAAGAAAGAGAAAATAGAATCTATCAGACTCAGATGGGTAAATAATCAAATTGCCATCCTTCCTTTCGGAGGAGTTCAAAAATACTATGATGGCTCCGTTGCTTTATATGTTTATTTTTTATTTTTTTTGTCTGTGATTCAGCAATC